ATGTCTTTAGATCAAAGAACTAATTTTCAAAGTCATCCTTATCATTTAGTATCACCTTCACCATGACCTTTTTATAATAGTTTATCATTATTTATATTAACAACATCAGGAGTATTAACTATGCATGGATTTAGTAATATGTATATAATATTATTTATAGCATTTATTAATTTAGTTTGATGTATGACATTATGATTCAGAGATATAATATCTGAAGGTACATATTTAGGTAATCATACTAATGCTGTACAAAGAGGTTTAAATTTAGGTGTTGGTTTATTTATTGCATCAGAAGCATTATTTTTCTTAGCAATATTTTGAACATTCTTCCATAGTTCATTATCACCTAATGTAGAATTAGGAGCACAATGACCTCCTTTAGGTATAAATGCTATAGATCCTTTTGAATTACCATTATTAAATACTATAATTTTATTATCATCAGGTGTAACAGTAACATATAGTCATCATTCATTAATTCAAGGTAATAGAAAAGGTGCTCTATATGGTTTAGTAGCTACAATATTATTAGCTATTGTGTTTACAATATTCCAAGGAATAGAGTATTCAGTATCATCATTTACAATATCAGATGGTATATATGGTTCTTGTTTTTATTTTAGTACAGGTTTTCACGGATTCCACGTTCTTATAGGAACAGCATTTTTAAGTGTAGGTTTATGACGTTTATTAGGTTATCACCTAACAGATCATCATCACTTAGGATACGAATCAGGTATATTATACTGACATTTTGTTGATGTTGTATGATTAATATTATATGTATGTATATATTTCTGAGGTTATTAAATTTATTTTAACAGTTACTTTTAATATAATTTCATTTTAACTTTAATTTGTAAAAAAAAAGTAAATAAAGATATGCCACAATTAATACCATTTTTTTTCTTTAATCAAGTAGTTTTTACATTAATATCATTAAGTTTTATATTTTATGTATTTAGTAAATATATTTTACCTTGAGTAGTAAGATTATATGTTTCACGTAAATCAATAAATAGTTTATAAAGGGATAATAAACTTTTGAGACTTTAGTTCAATGGTAGAACATATGACTTTTAATCATTATAGTACGGGTTCGAATCCTGTAAGTCTTAAAAATGGCTATAGGTTAACGGTAGACTATTCGCGTACCATGTGAAATGAGTTGATTCAACTTCAACTAGCCATAAAAAAAAAAGGGTTAGTAACTTAATTGGCAAAGGATTTTCTTGTCGAGAAAATAGATATCGGATCGTAGCCGATTTAACCCGTAAAAGGAAAAGATGCTATAGGCAAGGCGAGATATTTGCTAAATATTGTGTAGTTACACTTAGATGTTCGAATCATCTCTTTTCCGTAAGATTCCTTAACTTAATAGGTTAAAGTATACTTTTGATAAGAGTAGGATTAGCGTTCAATTCGCTAAGGAATCAATAAGAGTATAATTTAAGGGTAAAATATGGAGCTTCAACCTCCACCTTCTCAGTTCAAATCTGAGTGCTCTTGAATAAAAGAGAATTGACTGAGTGGTTTAAGGTGGTAAGCTTGAGACTTATTTGGTTTAAAAAAATCACATCCGTTCAAATCGGATATTCTCTGAAAAAACAGGTTAGAGCCGGCTGGGTAGGCACCTCATTTGGGTTGAGGATTAGTTATGTTCGATTCATAATAACTTGATAAAAATAAAAATATGTAAGATATATAAAGTATGTAAAGAAACTATTAAGGATAATTAGCTATATATTAAAGATAATTATAAATCTAAAATCTAAGATAAATTAATTAAATAAACAAAGTGAACTGAAGTATCTTAGTAACTTTAGGAAAAGAAATCAAACGAGATTTTATTAAAAATTTTTTTAATAAAAAAGCTTATAAGTAAAACGAAAAAAATTTGTTTGAAAAAAGGGGAACCTTCCTCTAAAGCTAAATATAATATATAAGCGATAGTGAAAAGTACCGTGAGGGAAAATTTGAATTAGTAGTTTTATAAGCAGCTCGAAAAAAAGAGTGTACCTTTTGCATAATGGGTCAGCAAGTTATGTTTAGAAGCGAGCAATAAAATATTGCCCAGTTAAACCAATTATGAAAAAATAATAGAGTTTCTAAACATAGACCCGAAAGCTAGTGATCTTACCATGGTCAGGGTAATGAAGCCCGAACGAGTTATCGTTGTAAAGATATTCGATGAACTGTGGTAAGTTGGTGAAAGATAAAACTGACTAGTATAGCTGGTTTTCCGCGAAACCTATTTAAGTAGGTAATTTAACTAACATCTTAGCAGGTACAGAACTGTGATCTCTGGCAAAAATTTATTTTTGTATATATCGGGGGATCGTGTAGATTTTATCGGAGAGTATTTGCACTCGGAATGGCAAAGATGAATGTTGAATAATCAGACATAGTGCGATAAGGTTGTATGTCTAAAGGGAAACAGCCCAGAACAAGAGTAATAAGGTTCCAAAATTATTATTGAGTGAAATTAAGGATGTTATTATCAAATACAATCAGGAAATAGGCTTAGAAGCTGCCATTTTTTGAAGATCTCGTAACAGAGCACTGATTAAATATTTTAGATATTAATACCGAAAATATAACGGATCTAAATAATATACCGAAACCTTGTACGTATTATTATACGGGGTAGCGGAACATTGGATAAATCTTAGATTTTATCTTTTTTAAGTTAAAAAAATAATAGATAATCCAAGAGAGAATGCTGACATGAGTAACGAAAAAGGAAAATATTATTTTTCCTCGCCTTAAGCTTATGGTTTATTTTAAATTTCGGTATCTAAGTATATACCCCAAAGGGTCTATATGATGATAATAATAATTATTTTTTGTAAACAAAATCTTTATTTAGTGATAAAGGTTCAGGAAATTGTAACAAAAATCTTAAAAAAATAATTATAAACCGTACCTAAATACTATCGCAAGTAAGCAAGTAGAGTATACAAAGGCGTTTGAGTGAACAATCATTAAGGAACTCGGCAAATTAACTACCGTAACTTCGGGATAAGGAGGACCATTACTATAGATATTTAAGTATCAAATAGTAAAAGGAATCATAAAATAGTGTTGTACGACTGTTTAATTAAAACAAAGCACTCTGCCAAGATAGAAATCTAAGTATTGAGTGTGATGTCTGCCCGATGTCGGTAGGGTAACAGATTTACTTAATTATTTAATTAGGTTTTGATGAACACCCCGATTAATGGCGGCCTTATCTATAAGGGTCCTAAGGTAGCGGAATACCTTGGCCGTTAAATGCGGTCTTTGCATGAATGACTTAACGATACAACAGCTGTCTCGATGATTGGCTCAGTGAAATTGAATTAGCAGTGCAGATGCTGCTTACCTCTAGATAGACAAGAAGACCCTTTGCAGCTTTACTGTTACCTACTATGATATAATTTGATAATTTCCAGTGTATAAGGTAATAGTTATGAAATTGAAACACCTTTATTTGTTCTATTATATTCTTTATGGTAGGAAGGCAGTTTATGCGGGGCACAGATCCCATAAAAAGTACCTGGGTATATCCAAAGTTCATATTGTAATTTTGTAGATTTTTATTTACAAAAATTCATTAAATATTCTTATTTTTTGAATTTTTTATTTAATTTGTAATTAATTATTATTAATTATCCAGTTATTGTTTATATTAAGTTAGTTATTATTAATTTTTTTAAGTAAGATTTTAACTATATGGTAAATAGATGTAAATTAAATAATAATATAACTATATTATTGTTTAGTCATATTAATAGAGAAATTTTACTTGTTAATATGATGTTTTTTTACTTTAAAAGTTTAATGGCTTAATCTTGCTTTACTGTTTGACTTACAAGTCTATCAGTCGCGTAAGCGGGGCATATGATCACAAGATTCATAAAGGAAAGGTCTTGGATTTATGAAAAAGTTACGCTAGGGATTACTTGTTAGTCCTCCAATATTTTAAAATATTGGTAATAATTTGGGTTAATTTCAAAAATAACTTAATTTGTCTAATCATTTTTAAGTTTATTTGAAGCGAAATTTATTTAAGCTTTATATATAAATAAATACGTTCAACGACTAAAAGGTGAATAATGCTAATAATAATCCTTTTTTAAGTACCCAACATCTTTATAAATTTATTTTTTTTTTTTTCTTTATAATTATTAATATTATATTAATGAAATAGTTTTAATTATTATTAAACTGTGTTATTATTTAATTGATAACAAATTAAAAATATATTATGTTAAATATAATAAAATCTAAAATAAAACATTCATATAAGAATTTATCATTAAATTCTAAACATAAAGTATTATGACCTAATAAATTTATACCTATTGTAAGAGATTGAAAAAATAGTATTTATACTTTTAATAAAAATAGTTTAAATAATATTATTGAAGCAAATAAATTAATAAATAAATTAATTGATGGTTATTTTAATTTATATAATTTAAAATTAGAAGAAAAAATAAGAAGTAGTAATGCTTTTAAAAAAAATGTAAATATATCTAAAAATAAAATATTAATAAGTCTTGGACAATTTAAACATACAAATGATTTAATTAATATAACAATTTATTTTTATAATAGACAATTAATAACTTATAATTCTATATTAAAAAGATATTCTAATTTTTTAAAACAAAAAAATTTTTTAATAAAAAAAAACTTAAGATTAATAAAAAAATTAAGTTTAAAATTAATTAAAAGAGAATCAGAATTAAAAAATTTAATATTAAAAACTATAGAAGATAAGAATAAATTAAATAATATAAAATTAAATGTATATAAAGACTTTTTAGAAAAATCATTAGAAAAAGAATTTATATATCTTTATTTAATAATATTAATTTTTATTAATAAATCTAAATTTAATAGTTATTATTTACATAATTTAACAAATTTAATAAAAAAAATATATAAAAAAAATATACAATTTAATTTTATAAACCTTAAATACCATTATTTAAATAGTGATATCTTTACTAAAGTTTTATTATTAAAATTAAGTGCAATAAAAAGTAAAGTATTAGAATCATTATCAAGTTCTATAAAAAAAGTAAAAGTAATAGAAAATAGAAATGTTATAGATAATTCAAAATATTTAAAAGGTATAATATTAGATAATATTAAATATAAAAGAGTTTCAGGTGTAAGATTAGAAGCAAGTGGTAGATTAACTAAACGTTTTACTGCTTCAAGATCTTTATCTAAATTAAAATATAAAGGAAGTTTAATAAATATTAAATCATCAGAAAATTTTGAATCATCAGCATTGATAAGAGGTAATTTTAGACCAAATTTAGAATATACTAAATTAAATTCAACAACACGTATAGGATCATATGGTATAAAAGGTTGAGTAGGAGGTAAATAATAACTATAAAAAAAAAATAAATATATTATAAAGATGAAGAAATAGTCTGAACCTTTTTGAAAGAAAAGGAAATAAAAGATAAAAAACTTTTATGATAACATAATTGAACAGGCTAATTTGCGCAAGAGAGTACAAATTGAGTGCGCGGTTTGGCACCTCGATGTCGGCTTAACTCATCCACATGAATGTAGAAATCATGAAGGGTTCGACTGTTCGTCGATTAAAGAGTTACATGAGCTGGGTTTAATACGTCGTGAGACAGTATGGTTTTTATCTTCTAGAGGGATACAGAGTAAAAGATAAATAGTCCCTTCGTACGAAAGGAGTTGGGAATGTTGACCTATGGTTTACCTGTTGTTTAATATTGTTTCTAACTAATTTACTATCACTAAAGTAAAAATTATGAATATACATCTAGTCAGATTTGATTATGTGTATATGATTGCTTATTAAGCATGGCAGGAAAGCTAAGTCAATTATAGATAAGTGCTGAAAGCATTTAAGCGCGAAGCTTATTATATTATACTCTTTTATATACGTAATATAATATTACGTAATAGGCTTTAGTTGTAACAAATTTAATTTTTTTTAGACATAAAGTACTAATTTATTATTATACTTAATATAACACATATATTAAAATTTATATTACACTTATATAAATTTTAATTTATATATATATATGTTATATATATAAATTTAGCCCGGTTAGCATAAAAGTAATGCAACCGTTTTGTAATCGGTTTAAGTAAGTGCGATACTTGCACTGGGCTGACCCAATGGTCAAGTTGGTTAAGACATAACATTTTCACTGTTAGTGCGAGAGTTCAAGTCTCTCTTGGGTTGCAAGAAATTAGCTCAGTGGTAGAGCTATCGTTTTACACACGAAGGGTCAGGTGTTCAAATCACCTATTTCTTATTACGGATTAATGTAATGGTAACATATTTGACTCATGATCAATTTATTTAGGTTCGAATCCTAAATCCGTATATTAAGGCTATAGCTTAATGGTAAAGCCAACTGCTCATAATAGTTTTTATAAATGTTCGAATCATTTTAGTCTTAATCCGAGTGCTGAAATTGGTAGACAGGATAATCTTAAGTTTTATTGATATACTCGTGTGGGTTCGAATCCCTCCTCGGATATTTGGGGTTATGGTTTAATTGGTAAAACGAGGACTTTGCAAGTCCTTTATTCAGGTTCAATTCCTGATAACTCCAAAATTTTAGCTCGAAAAGCTCAATTGGTAGAGCGGAACACTGAAGATGTTTAGGTTATAAGTTCAAGTCTTATTTCGAGCAACTATTTTTATGGATATGCTGAAATTGGTAACCAGGCCATGCTTAGAACATGGTAGCGGAAGCTTTATAAGTTCAAGTCTTATTATCCATAGGTTTAAACTTATAAATATTTATTGAATTTAACTATTTAAATTAATCAATTATTAGGTTACCTCTATTAATTTAAATTAATAATATATTTTATGTTGTTGACTAAGAGGTAAGTCATAAATTTTTGGTATTTAGCTATGAGTGTTCGAATCGCTCCAACATAATTATATAATAATGTAAAATAATAAAATTATTATATATTAAAATTATGAATAATTAAATTAGCCCGAGTAGTTTAATGGTAGAACAATAATTTCATGAATTAAGAATGAGAATTCGATTTTCTCCTCAGGCTATTCAAAAAAAAATTTTTTAAGGTGGATATAGTTCAATGGTAGAACAGCTGTATGTGGCATAGTATATCCTTGTTCGAATCAAGGTATCCACCCTCATATTAAATAAAATTTTATTTAATAGACTTTAAATAAAATATGCTAAATAGCAGTATAAAAATCTAATCAAGTGATTCAGCAGATATTTAATATAACAATGTGAAAAGAAAGATGATTTTTATCAACAAATGCTAAAGATATTGGAACATTATATCTTATGTTTGCATTATTTTCAGGTTTGGTTGGTACAGCTTTCTCAGTTTTAATTAGATTGGAGTTATCAGCTCCTGGTGTACAATATATAGCTGATAATCAATTATATAATAGTATTATTACAGCTCATGCTATTTTAATGATATTTTTTATGGTTATGCCTGCTTTAATAGGTGGTTTTGGTAATTTTTTATTACCATTATTAGTAGGTGGTCCAGATATGGCATTTCCTAGATTAAATAATATAAGTTTTTGATTATTAATACCTAGTTTATTATTATTTGTATTTGCTTCTATTATAGAAAATGGTGCGGGTACAGGTTGAACATTATATCCTCCATTAGCAAGTATACAAAGTCATAGTGGTCCTAGTGTAGATTTAGCTATTTTTGGTTTACATTTAAGTGGTATAAGTTCACTTTTAGGTGCTATGAATTTTATTACAACAATAATTAATATGAGAAGTCCAGGTATTCGTTTACATAAATTAGCTTTATTTGGTTGAGCCGTATTAATAACAGCTGTTTTATTATTATTATCATTACCTGTATTAGCTGGTGCAATAACAATGTTATTAACAGATAGAAATTTTAATACATCTTTCTTTGAATTAGCTGGTGGTGGTGATCCTATTTTATACCAACATTTATTCTGATTCTTCGGTCATCCAGAAGTTTATATTTTAATTGTACCTGGTTTTGGTATTATTAGTACTGTTATTTCTGCAAATTCAAGTAAAAATGTATTTGGTTATCTAGGTATGGTATATGCTATGATGTCTATAGGTATATTAGGTTTTGTTGTTTGAAGTCATCATATGTATACTGTTGGTTTAGATGTTGATACTAGAGCTTATTTTACAGCTGCTACATTAATTATTGCTGTACCTACAGGTATTAAAATATTTAGTTGATTAGCTACTTGTTATGGTGGTTCTTTAAATTTAACACCTGCTATGTTATTTGCTTTAGGTTTTGTTGTTATGTTTACAATTGGAGGTTTAAGTGGTGTTGTTTTAGCTAATGCTTCATTAGATATTGCTTTCCATGATACTTACTATGTTGTTGCTCATTTCCATTATGTACTTTCTATGGGTGCTGTTTTTGCTTTATTTAGTGGTTGATATTTCTGAATACCTAAATTATTAGGTTTATCTTATGATTTATTTGCTGGTAAAGTACATTTCTGAATATTATTTGTAGGTGTTAATTTAACATTCTTCCCACAACATTTCTTAGGTTTACAAGGTATGCCTAGACGTATAGGTGATTATCCTGATGCTTTTGCTGGTTGAAATTTAATTAGTAGTTTTGGTTCTATAGTAAGTGTTGTTGCTACATGATATTTCTTAAATATTTTATACTTACAATTAACTCAAGGTTCACCTGTTTCAAGATATCCTTGATTAACTCCTCAATATTTTAGTGATCTATTCCAAACATTATTTAATAGAAATAATAATTCTTTAGAATGATGTTTAAATAGTCCACCTAAACCACATGCATTTGTAAGTTTACCTGTACAATCTTAAGTATTTTAATATAATCTCTTAAAATAATATTAAAATTATTTTTAATTTAAAAATATATACATTATATATTTTAAGCAACATGTTAGTTTAAGGGTTAGAATACCGTGTTACGGCCACGATGATATAAGTTCAAATCTTATACATGTTGCTTATTCTTATTAGCTCAATGGTAGAGCAAAATACTTCTAATATTTTGATCCTAGTTCGAATCTAGGATAAGAATTTCAGCTCTTATAGCTCAACGGTAGAGCAAAATACTGTTAATATTTGTATAGATGTTCGATTCATCTTGAGGGCTTTAAGTATAATACTTTTACTATATAGTAATTATTTATTTGGATAAAGGTTTCCTTAGTAATATAATTTATAATAATATAAAATGATACAAGCAGCTAAAATAATCGGTACAGGATTAGCTACAACAGGTTTAATAGGAGCAGGTGTTGGAATAGGTGTTGTTTTTGGTGCTTTAATTTTAGGTGTTGCTAGAAACCCTTCACTTAGAGGTCAATTATTCTCATATGCTATCTTAGGTTTTGCTTTCTCAGAAGCTACAGGTTTAAGCGAATAGATCTGCCATAGGGTTAATTGCAAGAAATATCTTAAAGATAGATTTGCAGCGAATATTAGTATATATAATATACTAATAACGTTCAACGACTATAAATGAGTAGTGTAAACGAAAATTTTTTAAATCCTACATTTGTAAATGAAGACATAGTCTAAAATAACAAAAGTTAAATGTTTTATTAAATAATAATTTATTATTTAAATTTTTTTTTAATCTTGATTTGCGTATTCGCATTAATGATGGCTTTCTTATTATTATATGTAGCCTAAATAACTATAGATTATAGTTAAAAGAAAATTCAGATTATTTTAATATTAAAAAAAAAATTTTTTTTTTTTATATATTTGATATATATTTTTTTTTTTATTATTATTGTTATAAAGAAATATATATATATATATAAATATGATAAGAAATTTATTTATTTGAATTCAATCATTAAGTTTAAGTATTAATTACAATACAATAAAACTTGATGCTCCAACACCTTGGGGTTTATTTTTTCAAGATAGTGCTACACCTCAAATGGAAGGTATAGAAGAATTACATAATAATATTATGTTTTATTTAACTATAATATTATTTTCTGTAACATGAATGATGATTACTATTATAAAAAGTTTTGTAAATACAAAATCACCAATATCACATAAATATATGAATCATGGTACATTAATAGAATTAATATGAACAATTACACCAGCTATTATATTAATATTAATAGCATTCCCATCATTTAAATTATTATATTTAATGGATGAAGTAATGGATCCATCATTAGTAATATATGGAGAAGGTCATCAATGATATTGAAGTTATCAATATCCAGATTTTACTAATGCAGATGGTGAATTTGTAGAATTTGATTCATATATAGTACCAGAATCAGATTTAGAAGAAGGTACATTAAGAATGTTAGAAGTTGATAATAGAGTAATAATACCTGAATTAACACATACTAGATTTGTAATATCAGCTGCTGATGTTATACATTCATTTGCTTGTCCATCATTAGGAATAAAATGTGATGCATATCCAGGTAGATTAAATCAATCATCAGTATATTTAAACAGACAAGGTACTTATTTTGGACAATGTTCAGAAATATGTGGTATATTACATAGCTCAATGCCTATAGTAATACAATCAGTAAGTTTAAAAAAATTTTTATTATGATTAAGAGATCAATTAGGTGATTAATTAATTAATAATAATAAATAAGTATATATAATAATCTTAATCGTAAAGTTTAATGAATTTATCATTAATATTATTTTTAATAGGGATTTTAGGTTTTGTTTTAAATAGAAAAAATATAATTCTAATGCTTATTTCAATAGAAATAATGTTATTGTCTGTTACTTTTTTAATATTAATAAGTTCACTTAATTTTGACGATATATTAGGTCAAACTTTTGCTATATATATAATAACAATAGCAGGTGCTGAATCTGCTATAGGATTAGGTATATTAGTAGCTTTTTATAGATTAAGAGGAAGTATAGCAATAGAATATAAATAATGTATTTAGTTATTATTTTCTTACCTTTAATAGGTTCAATTATATCAGGATTTTTTGGTAGAAAAATAGGTGTACAAGGAGCACAATTAATAACATCAAGTTTTATTATTATAACAACAATGTTAGCTATTTTAACTTTTTTTGAAGTAGGTTATAATAATATACCTTTAGAAATAAATTTATTTAGATGAATAGATTCAGAATCAATAAATATATTATGAGGTTTTTATTTTGATAGTTTAACAGTAAGTATGTTAATACCTGTATTAATAGTATCTAGTTTAGTACATATATACTCTATAGGTTATATGAGTCATGATCCTCATAATCAAAGATTTTTTAGTTATTTAAGTTTATTTACTTTTATGATGATAATACTTGTAACAGCTAATAATTATTTATTAATGTTCTTAGGTTGAGAAGGTGTAGGAGTTTGTTCATATTTATTAGTTAATTTCTGATTTACTAGAATAGCAGCTAATCAAAGTTCAATTTCAGCTTTTTTAACTAATAGAGTAGGTGATTGTTTCTTAACTATAGGTATGTTTATAATAATTTGATCTTTTGGTAATTTAGATTATTCAACTGTTTTTTCATTAGCTCCATATTTTAATCAAGATGTTATAACATTAATAGGTATATGTTTATTAATAGGTGCTATGGCAAAAAGTTCACAAATAGGTCTACATGTTTGATTACCTCAAGCTATGGAAGGTCCTACACCTGTATCTGCTTTAATACATGCAGCTACAATGGTTACAGCAGGTGTATATTTATTAATGAGATCATCTCCTTTAATAGAATATAGTTCAACTGTTTTAATACTTTGTTTATGATTAGGTGCTATAACAACTATATTTAGTTCTATTATAGGATTATTTCAACAAGATATTAAAAAAGTTATAGCTTATTCTACAATGAGTCAATTAGGTATGATGGTAATAGCTATAGGATTATCTTCATATAATCTAGCATTATTTCATTTAGTTAATCATGCTTTTTATAAAGCATTATTATTTTTAGGTGCAGGAGCAGTTATACATTCTGTATCTGATAATCAAGATTTTAGAAAATATGGAGGATTAAAACCATTTTTACCTTTAGCTTATTCAATAATGTTAATAGCTTCTTTAAGTTTAGTTGCTATACCTTTTATGTCTGGTTTTTATTCTAAAGATTTTATATTAGAATCTGCATATGGTCAATTTTATATTTCAAGTACTATTGTATATTTTATAGCTACAATTGGTGCTATGTTTACTACATTATATTCTGTAAAAGTTTTATATTTAACATTTTTAACTAATCCTAATGGACCTTTAAATAATTATAAAAATGTAGATCAAGGTAATATTTTTATTAATTTACCTTTAATTATTTTAGCTATTTTTTCTATATTCTTTGGTTATTTAACTAAAGATGTATTTATAGGTTTAGGTACAAGTTTCTTTATAGATAATAGTATTTTTATACATCCTTCTCATGAAATTATGTTAGATACAGAATTTGCAGTTCCAACTTTATTTAAATTATTACCTTTATTTTTTACTATTACTTTAAGTATAGTTGGTATAATGTTTTCAGAATTTTTTGGTAATTTATTAATTAAATTTAAATTTACTAATTTAGGTTATAATATTTTTAGTTTATTTAATCAAAGATTTTTAATTGAATTCTTTTATAATAATTATATTACTAATTTTGTTTTAAAATTAGGTGGTCAAACTACTAAAATTTTAGATAAAGGTTCTGTAGAATTATTAGGTCCATATGGCTTAGAAAAAGGTTTATTAAATTTAAGTAAAAATATAGGTAGTTTAAGTACTGGTGTTATTACATCTTATGCTTTATATATTTTAATTGGTTTAATTTTCTATGTTTTCTTATTATATTTAAATATTGATAATAATATTTTATTATTATTATTATTTGGTATATTTTCAACTATAAACAAAAAATAATGTTATTAACTTCTATTTTTTTATTATTATTATCTAATTCTCTTAGTTTAAGAAGAGATATATCTATATATTATTCTAGAATAGGAATAATTATACAATTATATTGTATATTATTTTGTTACAATAATCTTTTTATTTCTTATTTAAATTCAGGTGTAGGTTTATTTGGTGGTTTATTTAGTATAACATCTTTAGATCTAATATTTGATATGTTAATATTTATGTTAACTATGTTTATCTTAAATTTAACAGGTTTTTATCCTAGAAAATATTGAACAAATAAATATTTAAGTATAAATATGTTATTATTTAATAAATTAAAATTATTTGTTTCAAATATTTTTAATAAAAAAGGAGAACAATATACAATAATAGAATATACTTTAATTTTATTATTTATTGTTATGGGTAGTTTATTATTAATATCTAGTAGTGATTTAATATCAGTATATTTATCTATAGAATTACAAAGTTATGGTTTATATATATTATGTACTTTATATAGAAATTCTGAATCTTCAACATCTTCAGGTTTAACTTATTTTTTATTAGGTGGTTTATCATCTTGTTTTATTTTATTAGGTATAGGTTTAATTTATGCTAATTCAGGTACAACTTATTTAGATAGTTTTTATATTATAACTAATTTATCTAATTTAATTAATGATAATAATTTAAATTATATTATGTATAATGATATTTCTACTTATATATCTTATTATTTATTATTAATAACTGTAGGTTTTTTATTTAAAATATCTGCAGCACCATTCCATTTTTGATCTCCAGATGTTTATGATGGTATACCTACTATTGTTACAACTTTTGTAGCTATTATGCCAAAAATATCTATATTAATAATTTTATTACATTTAGTACATTTTTCTAATAATATTTCTATAGAATATTCTTGAACATCTAGTTTATTAATAAGTAGTATTTTATCTTTAATTATTGGTACTGTTTTAGGTTTAACACAATTTAGAATTAAAAGATTATTTGCTTATAGTACTATATCACATGTTGGTTTCTTATTATTAGCTTTAAGTATTAATAGTGTAGAGTCTATACAATCTTTTATATTTTATTTAATACAATATAGTATTTCAAATTTAAATGCTTTCTTTATATTAATTGGTATAGGTTATACATTATATTTTTATATTAATAAAAATATAGATTATAATAATTTATTAGATAAGAATAATTCACCTATTCAATTAATAAATCAATTAAAAGGTTATTTTTATATAAATCCTATATTAAGTATAAGCTTAGCTATTACTTTATTATCATTTGCAGGTATACCACCACTTGTTGGTTTCTTTGCAAAATTAATGGTTTTATCTTCAGCTTTACAAAATGGTTTTATTTTTTTAGCTTTAATTGGTATATTAACTAGTGTTATTAGTGCTGTTTATTATTTAAATGTTATTAAAATTATGTTTTTTAATAATCATTCTTATATATTTAGTAATAAATTATTTAATTTACAAATACCTACTGAAATTATTAAAAATAAAAATAATATAGAATCATTTAATTTAAAATCTAATATTTCTTTATCTAATTCTTTATCTGTCCCTATATCAATTTTAACAATGTTTATTTTATTATTTATGTTTATGCCTGATCAATGATTAGATATATCTAATATTTTATCATTTATATTATTTACACCATATAATATTATATAATAAAATTAATAATTTATAAATAAGTAAAAAAAAAAAGATTAATAAATTTTTAATTTAAAATTTAACTATGAGAATTTTTAAAAGTCATCCTTTATTAAAATTAGTTAATTCTTATATAATTGATTCACCACAACCAACTAATCTTAGTTATTTATGAAATTTTGGTTCATTATTAGCTTTATGTTTAGGTATTCAAATTGTTACTGGTGTAACTTTAGCTATGCATTATTCACCTAGTATAACAGATGCTTTTGATTCAATAGAGCATATTATGCGTGATGTTAATAATGGTTGATTAATAAGATATTTACATGCAAATACAGCTTCAGCTTTTTTCTTTTTAGTGTATTTACATATGGGTAGAGGTATTTATTATGGTTCATATCAAGGACCAAGAAGTTTAACTTGAAACATAGGTGTTATAATATTTATTGTTATGATAGTTACAGCTTTTTTAGGTTATGTTTTACCTTTTGGTCAAATGAGTTTATGAGGTGCTACAGTTATTACTAATTTATTAAGTGCTATACCTTGAATTGGTCAAGATTTAGTTGAATTTATTTGAGGTGGTTTTTCTGTTAATAATGCTACATTAAATAGATTTTTTTCTTTACATTATTTATTACCTTTTATATTAGCTGCTTTAGTTTTAATGCATTTAATAGCATTACATGATACTGTAGGTTCTAGTAATCCTTTAGGTATTTCAGGTAATTATGATAGATTACCTTTTGCTCCTTACTTTTTATTTAAAGATTTAGTTACTATTTTTTTATTTATGCTTTCTTTATCTATATTTGTTTTCTTTATGCCTAATGCTTTAGGTGATTGTGAAAATTATGTTATGGCTAATCCTATGCAAACACCAGCTGCTATTGTTCCTGAATGATATTTATTACCTTTTTATGCTATATTAAGATCTATACCTGATAAAACTTTAGGTGTTGTTGCAATGTTAGGTGCTATACTTATATTAATGGCATTACCATACTTAGATAAATCTAAAATAAGAGGTATGCAATTTAAACCTTTAAGTAAAATAGCTTTTTATATTTTTATTGCTAATTTTTTAGTTTTAATGATATTAGGTGCTAAACATGTAGAAGATCCTTTTATTATATTTGGACAAATATCAACTACACTTTATTTTAGTTACTTTATTATTATTACACCATTATTTAGTATATTAGATAATATTTTATTTGATATAGGTACTAAAAAAAATAATGAGATAGTTACTAAATATAATAATATAGTATTAAAAAAAGAAATCCTTTTTCAAGAATAAAAATTGGTATTTCCAGAGGTTTAGATAAATCTTTCTATTCCGTTTTTTCTAAAGAATTCGCTGAATTTAATAGTAATATTATTAAATATACTAGTATATTTATATTTATTTCAACACCAGTTTCTGTATTTTTTAATAGTAATTTTTATAAATATTCGTTTTCATTAGTATTAATTTATTTTTTTATACTTTTTTCTTATGCTATATGAAATATTCTTAAAAGTTGTTATAATAAAGAATTACTAATTAGAAATTCACCTTTAGATAAGTTAGCTAGTTTATTATCACATGCAACAGCTGTGACTGTAACAACTGGTTATGCATTGTTTTCTTTTAATTGTTTGCATATGCTTATGATTCTTGATATTTTTATGTATTCAAAATATGGTATGAGTAATGTACCCTCATTGTTAGCTAATTATACTAAAGAATTCGAGAATATATTAGAATATCCTGATTTTCAACTTGCATGTAATGAATATATTAAATGTCAATTAAATAGCTATAAATATCTAATAGATCTATATCCGAGTACTTTTAATGGTACGGTAAGTATATCACCTGAAACTTCTTTAGATTTAGTAAGAAGATATGATATTATATGTAATACACATAAAGTAGCTGAAGATTTTACTGGTGTTTTTTTAAATAAATTTGAGAAATCATTAACAGAAAAAGAGAAAGAATTCTTACTTCAATGTACAGACAGAATATTAATGCATAAATATGAAATATTTTATGAATTAAGAGATAAGCATGCGTTAGAATGTATTAGAGATGGTGTAGAAATGCAATATTGAAATTTTTATGATACTAGTATAACATTAGCATTTAATAATTTAGAAATACCAATTCCTTTTAGAGAAAAGCCTTGATTACTTCTTGCAACAAATGCTGATTTTGTTTTAGATCCAGAGGGTGGTGTCGCTCATCGTAATAGTTTTAATATTAGAACATTAGATATACATACAAAACGTATGGAAAATTGAGATATAGAACGTAGAAAACCTGTGGTTACACAATTAAGGTTGAATGGTAAATTATATAAAAGTATAGATGGAAAAACTTTTGTTGATGAAAATATGATGATGTATCCAAAGATACCTCAATTTCCAGTTGTTAATAGTATAGAAAATAATCCTATAAGAAGAATGTTAGATCAAAGAATAACGGAAAGTGAAATAAGACTAGAAAGATGTAAAGTTGAGGCTCTTGATAAACATTGCAAAATGTTGGATAGAAAATTTTATAATTGAGCTAATACGAATTTTTCACTAAATTTAAATCCTGAAACTCATTCTAGAATGTTTAATGAACAACCTAGAATACTTCCTCAAAATCAATCTAGAATGCTTCCTCAAAATGAATCTAGAATGCTTCCTCCATCTAATAATTCAAAATAATCTAAATTTTTTTTTTATTGCTTAAATTTAAAGTGTTATTAGCTTATATTAATATATGTTAATAAATAAGATATGTCAAGTACAACTTTTTTTTTTTTATTTATACCAATATTAGCATGTGTATTATTAGTAATTAATTTATTATTATCTGTACATAATCCATACCAAGAAAAAGATAGTGCATTTGAATGTGGTTTTCATTCATTTTTGGGTCAAAATAGAACACAATTTAGTATATCTTTTTTTATATTTGCTTTACTGTTTCTTTTATTTGATTTAGAAATATTATTAGTTTACCCTTATGTTGTTAGTGCTTATTTTAATAATTTATATGGTTTAATCATTATGCTTGTATTTTTTTTAGTTTTAACATTAGGTTTTGCTTTTGAATTAGGTAAAAATGCGTTAAAAATAGATAGTAAACAAATGTATAATTTTAATACAAAAATATGAAACGGTTATTCTTTAATATATTAAAAAAAAATTATTAATAAGATAATTAAAACCAATTTGGAGTTATAGCAGATGGTTCTGTATTAGGACTGCAAATCTATAATCAGGGATTCGATTTCCCATGACTCCTGTAATAAATAGTAGATGTTTATTATATAAATATTATAATATATTCAAAATTTAACTATAATTATATAAAAATTAAAAAAAAAGTATTTAGTAATAATAATTAGATAGATAAAAAATTATTAAATTTTAATTATAGTAGTTTTTATTAAAATATGTATACACTTATATCAATATTAGAAAATTTATTAGTTGTTGTACCTGCTTTACTTATTGTAGCTTTTGTTACTATATCAGAAAGAAAAACAATGGCTAGTATGCAAAGAAGATTAGGTCCAAATATTGTAGGTTATTATGGATTACTACAAGCATTTGCTGATGCTTTAAAATTATTACTAAAAGAATATGTAGCACCAACACAAGCTAATATAATATTATTTTTTCTTGGTCCTATAATAACTTTAATTTTTTCTTTATTAGGTTATGCTGTTATACCTTATGGATCAGGTTTATTTATATCAGATTTTAACTTAGGTATTTTATATATGTTAGCTGTATCTTCATTAGCAACATATGGTATTTTATTAGCAGGTTGATCTGCTAATTCTAAATATGCTTTTTTAGGTTCTTTAAGAAGTACAGCTCAATTAATAAGTTATGAATTATTATTAAGTTCTATAATTTTATTAGTAATTTTATTTACAGGTAGTTTAAATTTAACAACAATAATAGAAAGTCAAAAAGTTGTTTATTTTATTTTACCTTTATTACCTATATTTCTTATATTTTTTATAGGTTGTATTGCAGAAACTAATAGAGCTCCTTTTGATTTAGCAGAAGCTGAATCAGAATTAGTTAGTGGTTTTATGACAGAACACTCAGCTGTTATATTTGTTTTTTTCTTTTTAGCTGAATATGCTAGTATTGTATTAATTTGTATATTAACTAGTGTTTTATTTTTAGGTGGTTATTTAAATATATTACCATTAAATACTATTTTATATTTTATTAATACATTTATAGTATTATTTGGTTATGATGCTTATGATTTTAATTCATTATTTTCTGATTATTTAATTAATGGTTTATCTAGTTTAAATTTAGCAATAAAAACAGCTTTCCTTATATTTGTATTTATATGAGTAAGAGCTTCATTCCCTAGAATTAGATTTGATCAATTAATGTCAGTTTGTTGAACAATATTATTACCTATTATTATAGCTTATGTTGTTTTATTACCTTGTATAGTTATAGGTTTAAATATTATACCTTCTAATATAACATTATTATAAAAAATAAGGTATATATTAATAATTAGTATTTTATTGATCTAATAGATATATTAGATGTTAATTAAATTATTGTTAGTTTATTATTATTTTTTTCAAAATATTATGATATATTTATTTTCCTTATTATTAATACCTTTAATAGGTATATTTTTTATTATATTTTCAGCTTCATATCAACAATCTAATAATCAAATTAAAACTATTGGTTTAATAACTTTAATAATTAATTTAATATTATCATTGATAATATTTATATTATTTGATTTCAGTAGCAAACAATTTCAATATATACAATTAGAAGAAATATATAAAATAAGTTATTTTGATTTATATTTAGGAATAGATGGTATTTCTATTTATTTTTTATTATTAACAACTATGATTATGCCTATATCATTAGTAGCTAATTGAAATTCTATAGACTCTAAAAATGTATTATCTTTTGTAATAATAATATTATTATTAGAAACATTATTATTAGCTGTATTCTTAGTTTTAGATATATTATTATTTTATATTTTTTTTGAAAGTATATTACCACCATTATTTTTATTAATAGGTTTGTTTGGTTCTAGTGATAAAGTTAGAGCTAGTTTTTATTTATTTTTATATACATTATTAGGTTCATTATTTATGTTACTTTCTATAATAACTATGTCTTCTATTATGGGTGCAACAGATTTTGATGCATTATCTAAAGCAAATTTTGGTTATATAACTCAATTATTTTTATTTTATGGAATATTTTTATCTTTTGCTGTTAAAACACCAACAATTTTTTTAAATACTTGATTATTAAAAGCACACGTTGAATCACCATTAGCAGGAAGTATTATATTAGCTGGTATTGTATTAAAATTAAGTTTATATGGTATATTTAGATTAATATTACCTTTATTACCTAAAGCTAGTATGGATTATACATACATAGTTTATGTTATAGGTGTAATAACTATACTATATGCTAGTTTTAGTACATTAAGAACAATAGATATTAAAGAATTAATAGCTTATTCATCAGTTTCTCATGCAGCTGTTTATCTATTAAGTGCTTTTAGTAATACAATACAAGGTATAGAAGGTGCAATTACTTTAGGTTTAGCACATGGATTTGTATCATCTGGTTTATTTATTTGTGTAGGAGGTATTTTATATGATAGATCTTCAACAAGATTAATAACATATTATAGAGGTATGGCACAATTAATGCCTATTTTCTGTATATTATTTTATATATTATCTTTAGGTAATTGTGGTTCACCATTAACTTTAAACTTTATAGGTGAATTTATGTCTCTTTATGGTATATTTGAAAGAATATCAGTATTAGGTGTATTAGCTAGTACTTCTATAGTATTCTCTGCTGCATATACTATATTTATGTTTAATAGAATAGCTTTTGGTGGACAATTTTCTTCATATTTCTTTAATTATGTTAAAGATTTAAGTAAAAGAGAATTTATTTTATTAATTAGTCTTGTGGTACCAGCTGTATTCTTTGGTATATATCCTGCAGTAATATTAGATGGTCTACATTATTCTGTATCAGGTTTAATATATAATTAATATATATATAAATCAATAATATATTGCAATCATAATCTTTTTATTATTGGAAAAATTAATTTATATAGTGTATTTAATAAATAAGAATTATATAATCAGTTTTATTAATGTTCATATTAATAATATCTTTTAATAAATTAACTTAAATAATTTTATAATAATACTTTTATAAGATTTTAAAGTTAATAATTAATTAGATAATATAACTAAAATTTTCCAATGTATAAAGTTTTATATAATTAGTAGTTAGTTTAAATTAAATATATATTTATATAAATACAAATACTATGATGTTTAATAACATAATTAGTCCATTAGAACAATTTGAAATAAAAGATTTTTTTTCTTTAAATATTAATATTATAAATTTAAAAATGTCTTTAACAAATTTTGGTTTTTATATAATTATTAGTACAATAATTATATTAACATTACATTTATTAATAACATATAATAATAAATTAATATCAAATTCATGAACATTAACTAAAGAATCAATATATGCAACTGTACATAGTGTTGTAATAAATCAAATAAATTCTAAAGAAGGTCAAAATTATTTTCCATTTATTTATGGTTTATTTATTTTTATCTTAATGAATAATTTATTAGGTTTAATACCATACAGTTTCTCTTCTACATCACATTTTATATTAACATTCTTTATTAGTTTTACTGTAGTTTTAGGTGCTACAATTTTAGGTTTCCAAAAACATCAATTAAAATTCTTTTCATTATTTGTACCATCAGGTTGTCCATTAGGTTTATTACCTTTATTAGTTTTAATAGAATTAATATCATACTTAGCTCGTAATGTATCATTAGGTTTACGTTTAAGTGCTAATATTTTAAGTGGTCACATGTTATTAGTAATATTAAGTGATTTTACATTTAAAATAATGAGTTCAGGAATCTTTTACTTTTTAATAGGTTTAATACCATTAGCTTTCATATTTGCTTTTTCAGGTTTAGAGTTAGGTATAGCCTTTATACAAAGTCAAGTATTTATAGTTTTAACTTGTTCATATATAAGAGATTCATTAGAATTACATTAATTAAATTCTAATTACATTAATTAAATTCAAATTAAAAATAATGATATAAAAAGGAAAGTCCATAGTTATAATGTATATAAATATAATATTAAGAATTTTGGGTTATTTGAAGAAACAAATATCAAATTTTAATTTGATATAACGAGCACTACTCCTATACTAACTAATATAATTAATATAACAATATTAACACTTTTTTTTTTAGGGGTTAAATACAGAATATGGCTTAATTATATCTTATTCAAATTAAAAACTAATATATAATAAGTAATAACAAAAAAAAAAGTTAAATATTTTATTAGGATATAAATCCTAATCTAATAAAATTTTGAGTTTGATGATGGCTCTGACTGAACGCTATCCAAGTGCTTAACACATGCTAATCGTACGTCATTAAATAAAAATAATGAAGTGGTAAACAGGTGAGTATATAATATTTTGACTACCTTAAAGAAAGGTTAAATCCCTTATAATCAAAGAAAAATATTTCGCTTTAAGATGTTAATAAATATTTCGGTTTGTAATAATTAAATAATAAATAATTAACAAAACCGTAGTCGTAACTGAGAAGTTGATCGACCACATTAGGAATGAGAAACTCCTAATGCGCTTTAAGTACAGCAGTGAGGGATATTGGTCAATGACCTAACGGTTGAACCAGCAACTTGGAAGAATGCAATGTATTAAAAATATTAATACAATTAACGTGTAAACGTATAAAATTCTAAATAGATTAAAGATAATGACAATTATCTATTTATTAGTCTCGACCAATACTACGTGCCAGCAGTCGCGGTAAGACGTAAGAGACAAGTGTAAGTCATCTTAATTAGGTTTAAAGTGTACATAGACGGAAAAATAAACCTTAAAAAGGGTACTTTTTTTCTAGAGTTTTATAAAAGAAGAATTGAATTTTTGAAGAAAAGATAGAATTTGCAAATAACAAAAAGACAGGTAGCAGTTAATACGACCTTCTTTATAAAAACTGACGTTGAGGTACGAAGGCTTGGGTAACGAGCAGGATTAGATACCCTAGTAGTCCAAGCAGAAAATTCTGAATGTCATAAACTAAAAAACTTTTTAGTTTATAAATAAAAGTGTAAGCATTCCACCTCAAGAGTACAATGGCAACATTAAAACTGAAATCATTAGGCCGTCTTTGAAACCAGTAGTGAAGTATGTTATTTAATTCGATAACCCGCGATTAATCTTACCACAATTTGAATAATATTTAATTATATTACATGCGCTGCACGGCTGTCTTTAGTTAATGTCGTGAGATTAGGTTAATTCCTACAATTAGCGAAAACCTTGGTATTATTTATATGTATAATATACCTTGCCACTAGATCGGACTATATATATAGGATCAAGACAAGTCATCATGGCCAAAATATTGTGGGCTATAGACGTGCCACATTTTTCATTACAAAAGGATGTTATATTGTGAAAATAAGCTAATCCTTAAATTTGATTAATATGGATTGTAGTCTGTAACTCGACTACATGAATAAGGAATTACTAGTAATCGTTAATCATCACGTAACGGTGAATCGTTTCTCAATTAGGTACTAACCACTCGTCAGGCGCTGAAAGAAGAAATGCAATAAGTTTGATTTATGTATATAAATAAATATATAAATAGTTATAATTTTATATTCATATTATTTTCGAATGTATAACTTTAATTGGTGTTAAGTCGAAATAAGGTTCGTGTAATGGAAATTGCACGGGGTTAATAAACTTAAACAAAAAAATTTAAAAACTCGAACTCCCTTAGGAAGGCTTCGTTTGTTGGTTTACGAGTTGAGCTGTAAACTCAATGACTTTGAGTCATCGAAGGTTCGATTCCTTCTCTTCCTAGTTATCATTATATTTATTATTGGTAATCTTTAAGTTCCATTTAAAAATGGGGAAAAATTTTTTTATATATGCAATTAGATTTATATGTAGACAAAATAAATAATGGATTTAATTCAAATATTTTAGATATTTTAGCTTTTATTAGTATAATACTTGGTATATATACTATAGTAAGTAAAAATCCTGTTGTTTCTGTATTATTTTTAATAGGTTTATTTTCAACAATTTCTATATATTTAATATTAATAGGTTTAACATTTATAGGTTTATCTTATTTATTAGTATATATTGGAGCAGTATCTATTTTATTTTTATTTATTTTAATGTTAATTAATATAAGAATATCTGAATTAGTTAGTACAAATAATAATTATATACCTTTAGCTATATTAAGTATGATAACATTAGTATATATATTAGGTCAAAAAATAATAACTAATGTAGTACAGTTTAATATATTAAATTCTTTTACATCTTCTTTATTTGAAAAAAGCTTTAAAGAATCGATAAATTATTCTAATAGTTTAAGTTGAGATACTAATTTAATAGATATAACACACACAAGTGCTATAGGTAATATAATGTATAGTAGTTATTCATTATGACTTATAATTATATCATTAATACTTTTATTAGCTATGGTAGGTTCAATAGTTATTTCTATAGGTAGATAATTTAAACTAAATAAAATAAAATAAATAA